TTCATAAAAAAGAGGAGGTAGAATCAAAAAAGATTTCTTTTTTGATTCATCTCTGGAGTTGAATACCTTATTCAAGAATTTTTTTTGATCTAACCCGTAGGAATCAATAGAAAAGGCAAATCCCCTATGATACACCAGATCCGGCCCGGTTATTGATAGAGTGAATAGATCTGCCATTTCTTGAAATTTCTCTTCTGATTCAAAATCGTGGTGTAACGTGTATCCCCCCTTGTTCTGGCCATGGAATAGATGAAATAAATAAAAAAATGGATTTTTGTTCAAGAATGAAATCTTATTGGAACTGTCCATATCCGGTGCATCCTTCGGAACCATATCAGATCCCGGATCTGATGAAATAGGATGAATTGAGACGGTATTTTGTAAATACGTAATTATCTTGAATATATCAACCATTTCTTTATTTTCCGATCGCCTGGAAAGAACAAAAGAAACATCCTTTTTTTTATTCAAAAATTTCTGATCTCTAGTGGACCTCTCAGTATCAGTAGGATTCGAACCCAGATGAAGTTCTGACCATCTGTCAGAGAAAAAAGAACGAATTGATCTTGTAGGATTCCCAATAAATTCTTCGATTTCTTCCGGAAGCAGATGATTATTCATCTGCTTCTCACGTTCCGCGAATAGCCGGGACATTGAGGAAGATCCAAAAAGGCATTTCGGGAATCGATCTGATTCTATCTCTGTTCCTTCCGTTTGAAGAAAGGAAGGATCCCAAAGAATCGATCTTTCTTTTTGAATATTTGACAATGCATTCCGTACCTTGCTAAAAAACCGATCCTTGTTTACCAACCGCACATTGTCTAACCAAATCAAATTCTCTCTCGATACGTTCCTCAAAAAATCCGATTCGTGCTGATTCTTTCCCCAACTAACGAAGAGATCTTGGTGGAATTGCCACATATGAAATTGAGCACAATTTTGCAAAGAAATACCCCACTTGTTTCTCGAGAAGAGATGGGAAACATGCTCAATATAATTTGATTGAATAGTTGCCTCAGCTCCTTGTTGTTTGAAGAACCCCCCCCCTTCAATTGGTCTTTTTTCACGAAAAGCGGACATGAGATAACAAATCAAGTCTTTCCCTAAGACTTCGAATAGCTGTCCCGAATTCAAGTTGAGTATGTTTCGCTTCTTCCTCGGAGAAAGACGATCAAACAATTCCCAATCATGGTCCTTGCGGATCAGATCATCCGTATAGGATAAAAAAAGAAACTCCAGATATTTGCTATCTCTCTCTTTGAATGAGATCTCAATTCCAGCTACGGTTTTATTAGATACCTTACAACTAGAATCCCTCTTTTTTCCGATCCGGTTCCTCCACCACCGCGAACCCCGGTTAGATTCAGGCATGATACACTTTTTATTTATTGGGAGAACCCAAGTACTCTCTTGCGGATCCACGAAACAACTCTCAGAACTATTTTTCCCTTTTGGAAGATACAGGGGCGAAACAATCAACCTATTGATATTGCAAGACCAAAAAGATTCTTCCAATGTCTCATTTCTGGGTCCAATGGAATTCATAGGTATAGGAAGAAGCCCCATCAAATAGAGATTTTTTCTTTCGACAATCTTTCGATTGTTAATACGAGATATAAGGACCGCTACTACAAGCAGTACTATACCTTTGATCGTGAAATATCGATTGCTTCTTGAACCCTGTGAATCACGTGAAAGTAAGATACTCCAAATTCGGGGGTCAAAGAGTTTCATAAAACGTTCTTGGTGGAAAAGAATGTGAGTGAAAGATCCCACTGAATTGAATTTGGTCCATGAATCTAATAAATAGTGAGAATTCTTGATCTCTCTCAATATCTCTCTCAATTCGAAGATCCAGGATTTAAATTGATGTCCTCTCATTGATTCCTCCTAAAGATTTCATTTCAATTGGAATTTGGTTATTCACGATGTACGATGATCCCTGTTAAGCATCCATGGCTGAATGGTTAAAGCGCCCAACTCATAATTGGCAAATTCGTAGGTTCAATTCCTGCTGGATGCACGCCAATGGGAACGTTCAATAAGTCTATTAGAATTGGCTCTGTATCAATGGAATCTCATCATCCATACATACCGAATTGGTATGGTATATTCATACCATAACATATGAACAGTAAGAACTAGAATTCTTATCGATACTGGAACTCATAGGGAAGAAAATGGATTTATGGATGGAATCAAATATGCAGTATTTACAGAAAAAAGTATTCGGTTATTGGGGAACAATCAATATACTTCTAATGTCGAATCAGGATCAACTAGGACAGAAATAAAACATTGGGTCGAACTCTTCTTTGGCGTCAAGGTAATAGCTATAAATAGTCATCGAGTCCCCGGAAAGGGTAGAAGAATGGGACCTATTATGGGACATACAATGCATTACAAACGTATGATCATTACGCTTCAACCGGGTTATTCTATTCCACCTCTTATAGAGAAAAGAACTTAAAGCAAAATACTTAATAACACGGCAATACAT